CATTATTTATGGTCCACGACCATACATTTTGATGAATGCAACTTAGAGAAATTTGTTGAGTAAATAGATAGAGTGAAAAGATCATAACTATACTTAACAAAAAAATACTTAGAAAAGTCCACATACGTCGAAGGTTTTTTGTTGCTGTCGGAAAAAGTAGAAGTCCAATTCCTAGTAAAATAGGTACTGGAAGTGGAATGAAAGGGATGATCCATGAATATTGATATGTATGTTCCATAAAATAAAAAACCCTTTTTATTTTATTCTTAAATTTATTATTTCTTATTCACTGGTTTGTATATAGATATTTTTCAAAGGGGACAATAAAAAGCACGCGAGTTTCAAACCTAAATAGAAATTTTTTTGAATTAGTATAATCCTTCATAAATTTTTGAAAAGAAACATATATTCAAATAAAAAAATTAGAAGCGATTAAATAATATTACTAAATTACTGTCAAAAAAATTATTTGTCTTTTTTTTTTTTTATTACTACTAAATAAAATTTTTCTTTTATGCAGATAAAGAAAAAGTCAATTATAATTCCGTATTACAATAATTTATATACATATATTAAGAATAGAACAAAGATTTACACTACAAAAAAATACTTAATATTTATTATATAATTTTTATTATATAATAAAAAACTTTACCTAAAAAAAAGTTATTTGAGTTTGATTATTTAGAATTTTTAAGGAATGAATTTTAATTATGGAATTTAGTTATTGTCTTCCAGTACACTAAGTGAGCTTTTTTTTTTATAATATATACTATCAGTATAGATTAATTAAATGATAGATTAATTAAATGAGGACTCTCGCACGGATTTCAAACGTTAAATAAAAAAATTTTTTAATAACCAAATTTTATTAAACAAAAAAGTAAAAAACAGTTGGGTTTTAAAGTTTGGAATATCTTTTTTGTTTTTAAAATAATATATAATAAAATTTGAAAGAAAAAAATCACTCGATATGGAGTACGAAAGAATAGAATAATAAATGTCTTTGACATCCAATTATACCACTGAAAAACTTTTTTTCATTTTTGAATGGCAGTTCCAAAAAAACGTACTTCTATCTCGAAAAAACGTATTCGTAAAAAAATTTGGAAAAGGAAGGGATATTGGACATCGTTGAAAGCTTTTTCGTTAGGGAAATCACTTTCTACAGGTAATTCAAAAAGTTTTTTTGTACAACAAAATAAACAAAAAACCCTAGAATAATTTAGAATTAGTCTAACGTAAAAACAAATTTTTTTAGAATACAGATAAAAAAAATAAATAGGAACCACAAGAGGAAAAAAAAGATAATATATAGATAAAAAAGAAAGGTTCACATTTCTTTTTTTTTTTTCAAAAGGTATTTTTAATTTTCCCCATCACTAACTTGATGCAATAATAAATAAAGATTTTGTATTTCCTCGTTAAGAGGAAATACAAAATCTTTAAGCGAAATCACAAGGTTCTTGAAATTAATTAATTTAAGTTAAAATTTTTAACTTTATACCTTTAGGAATTTTTATTTCTCTGAATTATTATATTCTTTACTTGGAATCAAAGTTATAAAAGCATCTATCCACAATAAGTGAATATTAGATAATAATAATAATAAATAATAATATATGATATGATTTTTAAGTGATCAAAAAATCTTATGTTTGTACAATATAAAAAAATGCATCAAAATAGTTTTTTTTATTTCTCTTGAGCAATTAGGCAAATCTTATTTTATTTAAAATTTCTAAGGGTTTTGGAGAAGTTTGAACTTTTAGAAAAAAAAAATTATTAATGGAACTTATAAATGCTCTTTATCATTTTTTTTAATTATATAAATGAAAAAAAAAATGATAAAGAGCATTTAGAGTTTTGTCTTTGAGTTGAAGTCCTAACTACTTTAATTTATTTAATTTAGTTACATTTTTCATTGTATTCTAGAAAAAAAAATCTAAAGTACAAAAAGTGAATTAAAATAATTTAAACTAACTCAGATAAAAAAAAGATCTTAATTTAATTTAAACTCCAAATACCTATTTAAACAAATTTTTATTCATGAAATCAATTGTAAATTCCATTGAATTGGCTTCTTTATTTAAATTTTAATCTCGACGATTGAATAAAAACTTGTTAGTATTGTTTTGAACAAGTTGCCGCTATGGTGAAATTGGTAGACACGCTGCTCTTAGGAAGCAGTGCTAAAGCATCTCGGTTCGAGTCCGAGTAGCGGCATAAGATCTTATAAAAGAGATATTATAAGTTTTATAATCAAATTAATACCCGACTTTTTTTCTAAAATCGGGTAAAACCTAGTATTAATTTATTAATTTTTAACAAATTTTTTATGATTTTTTCAATTTTAGAGCATATATTAACTCATATATCTTTTTCGGTCGTTTCAATTGTACTGACAATTTATTTTTTAACTTTATTAGTTAATTTAGATGAAATCATAGGATTTTTTGATTCATCAGATAAAGGAATCATAATTACGTTTTTTGGTATAACAGGATTATTATTCACTCGTTGGATTTATTCAGGACATTTTCCATTAAGTAATTTATATGAATCATTAATTTTTCTTTCATGGGCTTTTTCAATTATTCATATGGTTTCCTATTTTAATAAAAAAGAAAAAAATTACTTAAACGCAATAACTGCGCCGAGTGCTATTTTTATTCAGGGTTTTGCTACTTCAGGTCTTTTAAACAAAATGCCTCAGTCTGCAATATTAGTACCAGCTCTCCAGTCCCAGTGGTTAATGATGCACGTAAGTATGATGATATTAGGCTATGGCGCTCTGTTATGCGGATCATTATTATCAATAGCTCTTTTAGCCATTACATTTCGCAAAGTCGGACCTACTTTTTGGAAAAATAATATAAAAAAAAATTTTTTATTAAATGAATTATTTTCTTTTGATGGACTTTACTACATAAACGAAAGAAATTCTATTTTACTACAACAAAACAGTAATTTTAGTTTTTCTAGAAATTATTATAGGTATCAACTGATTGAACAATTAGATTTTTGGAGTTTTCGTATTATTAGTCTTGGATTTATCTTTTTAACCGTCGGCATTCTTTCAGGAGCTGTATGGGCTAATGAGACATGGGGTTCATATTGGAATTGGGATCCAAAAGAAACTTGGGCATTTATTACTTGGACCATATTCGCAATTTATTTACATATTAAAACAAATAGGAATGTTAGGGGTATAAATTCTGCAATTGTCGCTTCACTAGGCTTTCTTTTAATTTGGATATGCTATTTTGGCGTCAATCTTTTAGGAATAGGTTTACATAGTTATGGTTCATTTACATCGAATTAAATAAAACATTAACCAAAAAAGAAAGGAATCCAAATAAAAAAGAATAGTATCTATATAAAACTTCATATAAGTTAAAAAATCAAATTTAGTTTTAGTAGTAAATCATCAAGAACCTTTTGAATCAAGTAATACAATGATTCAAAAGGTTCTCACAATACAAAGACCAAGGACTTCTGATTACAATTCAATTTAATGCTTTTTTTTATTTCCTGAAAACTATCCATAAAAATAATTAGATAAAATGGATTCGACCTTGTCACTTGCTAATGAGAGCACAAAATCAGGATAAATCCCAATACCAATTATGGGTAGAAGAATAGAGATTGAAAGAAATAACTCTCGGGGTCCAGAATCAAAAAAAGAAAAGTTTTTGACATTAATTAACTTGTATCCATAGAACATTTGGCGTGACATAGATAATAAATATATAGGAGTTAATATCATTCCAATTGCCATTACAAAAATAATTAAAATTTTTGAAATTAAAAAATATTTTTGGCTGGTAATTATTCCAAAAAAAACGATTAATTCTGCAACAAAACCACTCATGCCCGGTAATGCAAGGGAAGCCATCGATAAGATAGTGAACATTGTAAATATCTTTGGAATGGAGATAGCCATTCCACCCATTTCATCAAGATAAACAAGCCGAATTCTATCATAACTCGTTCCTGCCAAGAAAAAAAGTGCAGCGCCAATAAATCCATGAGATATTATTTGTAAAATAGCTCCATTAAGTCCAGGATCCGTTATAGAACCAATACCTATAATTATAAAACCCATATGAGATACAGAAGAATAGGCTATTCTCTTTTTTAAATTACGTTGACCGGGAGATGTTGAAGCTGCATAAATTATTTGGATTGTACCGACTACCATGAACCAAGGAGAAAACATAGAATGGGCGTGAGGTAATAATTCCATATTGATTCGAACCAACCCATATGCTCCCATTTTTAATAAGATTCCAGCGAGAAGCATACAGGTACTGTAATGTGCCTCGCCGTGGGTATCAGGTAACCAAGTATGTAAAGGTATAATTGGTAATTTGACGGCAAAAGCAATAAGAAATCCAATATAAAATAGTATTTCAAGTGTGACAGGATAGGATTGATTAGCTAATAGTTCTAAATTTAATGTTGGTTCGTTCGAACCATATAAACTTATACCTAAAACTCCTATTAATAAAAAAATAGAACTTCCTGCAGTGTATAAAATAAATTTTGTAGCTGAATACAGACGTTTCTTTCCACCCCACATGGATAAAAGTAGATAAACGGGAATTAATTCTAATTCCCACATGATGAAAAAAAGTAAAAGATCCCGAGAAGAAAATGATCCTATTTGACCGCTGTACATTGCTAACATCAGGAAATGGAATAATCGGGAATCCCGAGTAACTGGAAAAGCCGCTAAAGTAGCTAAAGTAGTAATAAATCCCGTCAGTAAAATCGTTCCTATAGAAAGTCCATCTATTCCCAGTCTCCAGTAAAAATCAAAAAAATTTATCCATTTATAATCTTCGGACAGTTGAATTAATGGATCGTCCATTTTAAAATTATAACAAAAAGCATAGGTGGTTAGAAGAAGTTCTAAAATACAAATGCATATAGTATACCATTTATTGACTTTATTTCCCCTATGCGGGAGAAATAACATTAACGAACCGGCAGATATTGGAAAAACAACAATTATTGTTAACCAAGGAAAATCATTCGTGGTAAAGACAAGATACACCAGGTCCAAAGAACGCGTACTCAAAAAAAAATATATAAATAAAAAAATATAATTTAACTTTTTTGAGTACGAGTACTTGTCAATAAAAAAAATAAAATGTATTCCAAATTTATTCAAATGAGGTTTTCGGTAACGTATCAATAAGCTAGCCCCATGCTTCGAGTTGTTTCATGCCATAAATAAACTCGAACGCTCAAAAAATCCGTTGGGCAGGCAGATTCACATCTCTTACAACCAACACAGTCCTCGGTTCTTGGAGCGGAAGCTATTTGCTTAGCTTTACATCCATCCCAAGGTATCATTTCTAATACGTCTGTAGGGCATGCTCGGACACATTGAGTACATCCTATACAGGTATCATAAATTTTTACTGAATGTGACATAGGATCTATAGTTTTTTGAATGTCATAAATTTTCAATCTAGTAAACTTCTAACTAAATGATATATTAAAATACTAGATGAAGCAATGATTTCCTTTAATAGAATTTTTTTAATGAATTTTGGCTCGATTGATAAAAAAATGGGGCTAAAATACTTTGATTTCTTAGATTTTCACAAATATAATCTAGTAAGTCATAACCTATTATATATGCAAATTTCAACCTATAATTTTTTTATTTATGCTACTTATTTAATAAGGTCGATTGGTTGATGCGAGTTGATTTTCTGTTACGATAAATTGACGAGACTATAGCTAATCCAATAGCTGCTTCGGCGGCTGCAATTGCTATAACAAAAATGCAGAAAATATCCCCTTTTAGTTGGGAATTATCAAAAAAATCAGAAAATGTTACGAAATTCAAATTAACTGCATTGAGTATAAGCTCAAGACACATAAGAGCCCTAACCATATTTCGACTCGTGATCAATCCATAAAGACCAATCAAAAATAAATAGGCACTCAAAACAAGTACATGTTCGAGTATCATTCAGCAACTCCTTATCAATTTTGATTCATTTCAATATGAATAATAAAAAAAATTCACCGGATTCAATCAACTAGAATATAACAAAAAAGTACGAATAAAAACTATATCAGGGAAAAAAATTTTCAAATATATATCAAATATAAAAATTGATATTTAAAATATGAAATAGTATTCAATCAAATTTAATTGAATGAACGGAAAAAAAATATCATAACATACACAAAGTTTTCTTTGATCTTTACTAATTAGAACGTTTTTTATTGACGAGCCACAGAAATTGCACCTATCAAAGCAACTAAAAGAATTATTGAAATGAGTTCAAATGGAAGAAAAAAATCTGTTGATAAATGAATTCCTATTTGTTGACTATTACTTATTAAATCTTGCTCTAGAATCTGGTTTAATCTTGTAGTCCAAATAACCCCGTACCATGACGTATCGAGAATAGTAGAAATTAATGAAAAAAGAATAGTTGTACAAACCAATGAAGTAATCCCATCCCCAACGGTCCACAGATTGAAATCTGTGGAATATTCTGAATCATTCATGAACATCACAGCAAATATGATTAAAACATTTATGGCCCCCACGTAAATAAGGAGTTGTGCAGCAGCTACAAAATGGGAATTTGATAGAATATACAATAAAGATATACAAACAAGAACAAATCCTAAGGAAAAGGCTGCAAATATTGGGTTGGGAAGTAATACCACTCCCAGACCTCCTACTAGAAGACCGGATCCCAGAAAAACTAAAAGAAAATCATGTATTGGTCCAGGCAAATCCATTATAAAATAAGAAAAAAATATAAATCCTTTTCATGACCTTATTAATTTAACCGGGAAATTTTTTTTTAATATGTTTCTAATATGTTTCTAATAGAGTGAAATTAGACTCTAATGGATATGAATTGATGTAGATACAATTATTAGACAGTTTCGCTTTTTTATTCTAAAGTGTATTTTCAACCTATCTATTTCAAGAAAGTAATTACGAATATATTCTATTATAAAAACTGAGCTTTAAATACTTAATATTATTATATAAATACAATACAAGTTTTTAATTAAATTCGTTATATAATTCAACAATTTGGAATTCTTTTTTTTATAAAATTAATGGGTTTACCCATTTTTTGTTTGAGGTGAATTCCAAATTGTTCGAATAGTGTAATCGTCAATTACTGACATTGGTAAACGACCCAAAGCTATTTGATTATAATTCAATTCGTGACGATCATAAGTTGAAAATTCATATTCTTCAGTCATTGACAAACAATTTGTTGGACAATACTCAACACAATTACCACAAAATATACAAATTCCAAAATCAATACTGTAATTAAGCAATCGTTTTTTTCGAATATTAGTTTCCAATTTCCAATCAACAACAGGCAGATCTATAGGACATACTCGAACACATACTTCACAAGCTATGCATTTATCAAATTCGAAATGGATTCGACCGCGGAAACGTTCCGATGTTATTAATTTTTCATAGGGATATTGAATAGTTACAGGTAAACGATTTGTGTGGGATAAGGTAATCATGAAACCTTGACCAATATACCTTGCAGCTCGTAGGGTTTGTTGACCATAATTCATGAACCCGGTTATCATAGGAAGCATATTGTAATTATCTATGAATAATTTTATCTTTGTTTCTTTCTCTTGTTTAAAACAACTAATGAATATATTGGATTCGTTTTCAATTTAGAGTGAAAAGAGTTGGAAAGAAGTTGTTAATAATAGATTACCAAGGGAAATCGGTAAAAGAAATTTCCATCCAAGATTTAATAGTTGATCCATTCTTAGCCTAGGTAAAGTCCATCTTGTTGCGATAGAAATGAACAAGAACAAATAAGTTTTAGCTAATGTAATAAAGATACCAATTGTTGTTCCAAAAATTTGATCCCTTTCAAATAGCTCCAAAATAGATATATACGGAATAGAAATATTCCAACCGCCTAAGTATAGAACTGTTACAAATAATGAGGAAATTAAGAGATTTAGATAAGAAGCAACGTAAAATAAACCAAATTTGATACCTGAATATTCAGTTTGATAACCTGCTATTAATTCTTCTTCCGCTTCTGGTAAATCAAACGGTAACCTCTCGCATTCTGCTAGGGAAGAAATTAGAAAAATGATAAAACCTATAGGTTGACGCCACAAATTCCATCCCCAAAAACCATATTTTGATTGTGCCTCAACTATATCAACTGTACTTAAACTGTTAGATAATCCTAGTCGATGATAACATTACTATTCTCACCGCTATTACAAAACCGTACATGAGGTCTTCGCCTCATACGGCTCCTCGGGGGCCATAAATAAATCTAAGGACCAGATTAGTATTATTTAGATGGATATGATGTGTTCTAAAATAGATTAAATATATCTGGGGTCCCGAATTATACCAATGGAATTCTGTCTGCTCAAATTCTAAGAATAAAAAAAAAGCGCTTCGGAATTCATCTCATCCTTTACAAATTTTAATTTCTATTTGTTGAGTAATAACTTAATCCTTTAATAAAATACTCCTTGTAAAAATAAAAATAGGTATTTTAGCCCATCGTGGGTTTCAATTACGAAAACGAATTAGACATCCTATTAGTTTCTTATTCATGATAGAAATTCTATTTTATTTTCGAAATATATGAAAATAAAAAAAAAATATCCTTGTTTCGTTCCTATTCTTCTTTCTTTTTTAGAAAAAAAGTTGGTGGACTTAAAAAATAAAGGATTATTTCGTTTCTGATAGTCATTACATTTATCGGTGGATAGGAGCATACTCTGAATCGGAATCTTGGGGAGTACTGTCTGATCATTTCTACAAATTTCCAGCCCCAATTAACCCTCTTTTTTCTGTTATCTTTTGTTATGCATAAAAATCCTTTTCAATTTGGTTAATCTCTATTACAAATTCTTTGTGTATTTTGGTGTTTCTAACCATCCACTCATTTTTACCTAATTGCCGTTCACTTTGTAATACATGTATGTTAATCTATATAACTGATAGTGAAAACGTCATATGGTTAATATTTTTAACCCGCTTCAAGCCAGGATGACTAATCAACCAGCCTTGGGGTAAATTGATTCTTACGCTTATGTTTATTTCCGTTTAACCTTTGTACATAGGAAATGAGACTCAATTTTTATTTTTTACTGCTAATTTCTGAGCAGTTTTTTTTTCACTCATATATAACTATCAAATTACTTTTATTAAGATTAACCCGAAAGATAAATATATATATATTCTGTTTTTTAACTTATTTGTCTAGAAGAAACGGAATAGTAAAAATAAACGTTTATGTTTCAACGAATCGCACGTAGAGATATTGATAAAACACATAGAGTTAATGGTATTTCATAACTAATCGATTGGGCAGCAGCTCGCAGACCACCTAAAAAAGAATATTTATTATTTGATCCATATCCTGACATAAGAAGTCCAATCGGAGCAATACTTGAGATGGCAATCCATAAAAAAATACCGATATTGAGATCCGCTAAAACAAGGTGATTGCTAAAGGGAATTACTGAATAACTTAGTAAAATTGAGATAACTGCTATAGATGGTCCAATACTAAATAAAGGAGTATTTCCTCTAGATGGACGCAGATCTTCTTTGAAAAGTAGTTTTGTCCCGTCGGCTAGAGCTTGAAGAATTCCCAAGGGGCCGGCGTATTCAGGTCCAATACGTTGTTGTATCCCTGCAGATATTTCTCTTTCTAACCACACAATTACTAGTACCCCTGTTATGATTCCCAATATAAGAGAAAATATAGGGACAAATATCCATATGAGTCCATAGACCTCTTTTAAAGATTCCAATCTAACAAAAGAATTTATAGTTTGTACTTCTGTTGCATAAATTATCATTTTAACGATCAACTTCTCCCATAATTATATCTATGCTACCGAGTATCGTCATAATATCAGCCAATTTCATTCTTTTAACTAGTTCAGGAAGAATTTGCAAATTAATAAAACCCGGTGGTCGGATTTTCCATCTCCAAGGAAAACCACTTTGATCTCCTATGAGAAAAATGCCCAATTCCCCTTTTGGAGCTTCAACTCTTACATAAAGTTCTTGTTTCGATAATTCAAAAGTAGGAGAAGGTTTTTTACTAATGAATCGATATTCAAAATCATTCCATTCTGAGTTCCTTTTTCTATCAAAGCCTCTGCTTTCGAAATTCTCATAGGGACCCCCCGGAAGTCCTTCCAGAGCCTGTTGAATAATTTTGATGGATTCTGTCATTTCGCTAAGTCGTACTAAATAACGAGCTAATGAATCTCCTTGTTTTTGCCACTGAATTTCCCATTCAAATTCATCGTAAGACTCATAACGATCAACTTTACGCAGATCCCATGATATTCCGGATGCGCGTAGCATTGGTCCGGATAAACCCCAATTTATTGCTTCTTCCCCACCAATAATCCCAACTCCTTCAACCCGTTCTAAAAAAATAGGATTTCGTGTAATCAGTTTTTGATATTCAACAACCTCTGTTAAAAAATAATCACAAAAATCCAAGCATTTATCTATCCAACCATAAGGTAAATCAGCCGCTATTCCTCCAATACGAAAAAAATTATGCATCATTCTCATACCGGTGGCAGCTTCGAATAGATCATATACAAATTCTCGTTCTCTGAAAATATAGAAAAAGGGAGTCTGTGCACCAATATCTGCCATAAAAGGGCCGAGCCATAACAGATGAGAAGCTATACGACTCAATTCAAGCATAATTACTCTGATATAGCTGGCCCTTTTAGGAACTTGAATATTTCCCAACTGTTCTGGTCCATTTACTGTTATTGCTTCTGTAAACATAGTAGCTAAATAATCCCATCGCGTTACATAAGGTAAATATTGTATAATTGCTCGGTTTTCTGCAATTTTTTCCATTCCTCTGTGTAAATAACCCAATATGGGTTCACAGTCAACAACATCCTCACCATCTAGAGTAACAATTAAGCGAAGAACACCATGCATGGATGGGTGGTGAGGTCCCATATTGACTATCATAAGATCTTTTCCTGTAACTGGTCTCTTCATAAGTTTTTCCTTGATTCGTTCTGGCATGAATTAGATTGCTGAAAAAGAGGTTTATAAAAAAATGCAAGATCTAAAAAATTAACTAATTCACAATTTTTGAATTTAACGAGTTTTTAATTCCCGAATATTCAACCGATTAATTAATTCTTTATAACGTACTCTATTTTTTTTTGACAAATAAGCCAGCAGTCGTTGACGTTTTCCCAGAATTTTTCGTAGACCCCTCTGAGATAAATAATCTTTTCTGTGCAATTCCAAATGTGAAGTAAGTCTTCGTATCTTATTAGTGAAACTGAATACTTGAAATTCAACAGATCCCTTGCTTTCTTCTTTTGTTTCTTGAAATGAAATGAATGAAGTTTTTATCATAAAAAGAAATCCTTCCCTTTTTAATATGAATTGAAAGATATGAATTTTACTGATCAGTAATAATAATGGTAGTTTTTTTGTACAAGGATCTGAATTTAATTATCAACTTCTTAATTCTTAATTTTATAAAAAAAAGTCTAAATTTAGATCTAAAATAGTTAAAGGACGATTCTGTTAATTTATTTAAGGATCCGCTCTGATTGGTATCTATGTCATTGATTAAATGAATTTCATGTATAAAGATTGAATTTCAAACAATCCCTCATATTTGTACATACAATTGTTTTCATATACCGTAATTTATATATTATATATAGTAAAAAGGATCTATTATTAATGAATTTGAAATCGCGTATACATATGTATTCTTATCATACCGAAATGATTTCCGTTAGTAGTATTAAACCAATAGCGATTCATACAAGCTAAATCTTCTACTCTAAAATTCGGCCAAAGAAAGGATTTTAATTTAATTAGGTTATTTTTATCCTTATCAAGATCTTTCTTTTTATGCAAAACAGTGGTCAAGTTTTGAATATTTTTATCGAATCTTGAATTTCTATCCCGCGCATTTGTTTTTTTTAAGTTGAAACAAATTAGAATTCGAAATTCTCTACGTCGTTTAGGGGAGAGAATTTTTTCAGGGACAAAGAAATCATAATTATTTTTTTTATCAATATAGCTTTTTTTATTGTATCTTTTACTTATTTTGTGTTTATTTTTATGAACCAATGAAATACCTATGGTTCTATATATAATAAGTTGTCCATCGTTTTTTACAGACAAACGGACAGGTTCAATAATCAATATTCCTTTTTTCATTAATTTTGCAAAAGTGAAATTCTTCTCAATCATTAGAATATCTAGGCTCATTTCTCCTCTTTCAATAGAAGATATCGCTATCTCGTTTGGATTTTTTAGTCTAACTAGGAGACAGTATACTTTTACATTATTGAGAATTTTTTTATTAAAAAAACAATTCCATCGCAATTGAAAACGCGAATACCTTGTGAGAAATAAATAAAGTTCCGCTTCGGTATTGCTTTTGTATTGTTTTTTATTTTTACGTTTTTTTATCTTCGATTCTGCATAATTTTCTTCAATATTTTTTTCTTGGTTTGATAGAGCTGATTCAGGAGTTCTTTTTTTTTCTTTATCTGATTCAAGCTCTCCTTGACCGGCCGATTCTTTTTCTTCTTTATTTAGATTATAAAAGCGAAGGGATTTTTTTTCGTTTGATGGTATAAAACCTTTTTTCTTGAGAGTGATCTTTTTATTAACATTTTGGTTTTCATTAAAATTAAAAAGAAGTAATTTAATTGGTATGACCCATGGTTTCATTTTATATGTACTAGAAAATAAGCAAAATTCTGGAAAGAAAAAAGATTCAAAATTTGTTATACGATGATTTAGTATTTCTTCATTCATTCCCATCCAATCAAAAAAGTTGATTTTTTGATTGGCAAGACCCGTCTTAGTTATTTTATCAATTCTTTGATAATGCTGAACTTTAGTTTTAATATATTTTTTTTTACTCTTGGTATCAACCCAGGGCTCAATATTTACTTTTTTTCTAAACCAAAAGTTGAGAATTCTCCAATCCAAATATTTTCTATGCCGAATTTCCCCTATACCCCGAATATTATATTTTTCTAGAAAATAAGAGACTAAACAATTATCTAGAGCAATGTCTATAGACATGTCAAAAATTTTTTCTGTAGAATGAATAGATTTGTAGCAAAAAAGATTATATATAGAATCTTTTTTTAAATTATGTTTTGGATTTAATAACGAGTCGTCCTCAAAAAAATTTTGTTTTTTGTAATTATCAAATTTGTTTTTTTCATATGAATCCTCTTTGGTTAAACTTGGATTTAGAACTATAGAGTCTTGGTTTATTTTCTTTTTCCATTTTTGGGTTACTAATCTAGCCCATGGAATCTGAGGTAAATTGTATTGAGAATGACTTCGTAACCAGTTTTTCCATTGATTTACTTCGGAATTTAAAAAGGTTTTATCTTTCAATTCATAATGAAAGATTCCTTGTTCTTGAAAAAAATCCTTTATTTGATTCTTAACAAAAAAAGATGTTATGTATATGTTATATTCAAGAACAGCCTTTAATTTATAAAAGTTACTAACTTGAATTTGTGATAATTTGTAAAATACATATGCTTGTGATAAAGAGCATAGGTCATAACTAATTTTTTTTTTATTGGATATTAAATTTTTTATAGTCGAAATAAAATAAATGGTATTTTTTTTTTTATTAATTTTTTTTCCATTTTCTTCATTCTTGTAAATATATTTATCAAGAATTGTTTTTGTTGATTCAAAAAAAAGTTGTGTAGTAATTCGTGGAATATTACTGATACCTAGAAAAATAACTATAGACAGTTGGTCAATGTAAAATTTTATAAAAAAAACAGATTTACGAATTAATCGGGTACTTTTTCTTTTGAATGTCTGCCAACTTTTTTTTGATGACTCAATTATTTTAGAATCATAACGCAGTTTGTTACAACTATTAGTTAGGTTTTCTTTTTCTTTTGAAATTTCTTCTGTTTGATTTCTGATTGTCTTTATTCTATGAATCAAATTTTTTATTTTGTTTTCGCTGAGTGAAGAATTTGTCCACTCCATGGATTTTTTTTGAACAGATAGTTCATGAATCATCTGATTACTTATTATTGAATCTTTTTTAGTTTCATTTAATTCATATATTTCTCTCAGGCCAAATAATGGACTTATATTTTGTTTTGAAAGGTTTTTTATTTTTCCTTTTAGAAAAATAAAGTTTTTTATAATCCAATTTTTAATTTCTTTTGCGACTTTTAGGAAAATTGTTGCTCTTTCTTTGAAAATCCTTAAAACCAGAAAAGACTTTGTTTTGGATTTTTTGATTCTTTTTTTTAATTCTTTAGAAATAGGTTCAAAAAAAGAAGGCTTTTTTTTGGCAGAACCAAACGGTAGTTCAGTTTCCATTCCCCAAACGGTTAAAAAACTAAAATCATTTTTTTCTCCTTTGTTTTTTGTTTTTTTTAGTCGAGCCTTCTGAGATGATTGAAATTTAGATTTATGCCAAGGTTTCAGATAACAAGGAAATAGTATTTTTATCTGAATACCATCCGTTAACCAGTTTCTTGGAAATTCTCTTTCGGATAGTTGAACCCCATTATAAGTACATTTAATATGCATTTCACGTTTCCAATCCTTTAAATCCTCAGACCATTCGGGAAATTGAAATAATAACATACGGATGCTATTTTTAATTATTATCAATAAAGGTAATATAATATATTTTCTAAGAATCGATTGAGTTACTAAGAGAGAACCTCTTATTATTTGAGCAAATAGGAAGCTATCCCAAGTTTCTGCAATTTCTATCCGTTTTTTTTCTTCTATTTTTGATTGTTCTTCTTCGTTTTTATCAAATTTTTTTTTTTTTTTTTTTTTTTTCCACATGAAATTTCTAAGAATTTTTTTTTTTAGCCCCCATATATCAAATGAAAAAAAAAAAAGTTTATCTATTCTATCAAAAAAAAGGGGGGAATGTACTTTTGCTTGAAAAA